AATTCCGTATTCAAGTCAATGATGCATTACATTAATTATATTCATAAAATTTTTTATAAAATAATAAAAATCTCAAAATATTTAATTCTATTTTTTTCTTATTTCTTATTATTTTTTTCTTATTTCTTATTAATTTAATAAAAAAATAAAGTAAAAGCGGGTAGCGGGAATCGAACCCGCATCGTTAGCTTGGAAGGCTAGGGGTTATAGTCGACGTTGATTCATCATTTTTAACGTCTCTAATTCAAAACTGAACGTGAAACTTTGGTTTCATTCGGCTCCTTTATGGAAGATGTATAAATTCCTATATTAAGACATGAACGAAAAAAAAAATTCCACCCATAACATCTATGTCAGCTTTTCTGTCTGAATGTATTCAGAACAACCCGCTTTCTAGACGATCCCTATAGAAAAGAGGGGGATTATATTATAACAACCTTTCTAGTTACTTCGTTCTCTATTTCTATGTGAGAGAATCCTTAGGAAAAGCATTTTGTTTCTACCGAGCTAAAAAAATTTGTCGATGTCTCTAGTAAACCAAAGTCATTGTTTAATAGCCATTTTGCTTCAATTTCCGTAATACAAATTCCAAATTAAAGATTTAGTTACGATTAGAAAGCCACTTTCTATCTTTATCCATGGATCCTTTACTCATACTTATTCAATTAGAAGTATTGATCTAATAAAAAAAAAAATTATGTTTCGTAATCTCATAATCCAATTTTTCAATTTTTAATTGATTCTTGGATACAAATCACGAGAATGTATATTCTTCCTCGAATTTTTCATTGAGAGGTAAAGGATTAAATCCTTTTAAGAAATAAAGTTTTTGGTCGGAATGAAATATTAATCAAACCGAAAGACCCCTTAACTATATAAAGGATTATAGAACGAATCACACTTTTACCACTAAACTATACCCGCTACAATCCGATTATTGTATATAAATGAACCTTTTGTCGAACAAGAAAATGGGTCGTAATAAAAAGTTAAAAGAGTAAAAAGAAAGGATAGGATCATAAAATAATCATGAAAATTAGAGCGTTTACGTGTTGTATCAGAGAACCCAATGAGATTCGGAAAAGAGAATTCATTAAATTTCAATAACTAAAACTAAATAACAAGTGTTTTTTTGCCGGAGGTTTTTGACCTAGACGTCTCGACAAAACTACTTAAGCCATAACATACATGAAAATGTATTGTGCAAGAATCCACAGCTCCCTTTTTGTTATTTATTTACTTTACTAAAATAAAAGGAATAAAGAAAATAAAGAATAAATATAAAAAATTAAGAATTAAGATAAGAAACGACACTTTGATTCGATATCATTTGATTCTATATCATAGAAATCAAAAGAGTTTTTATGTTTCCAATCGTAATAACAAGCAAGTATTTTAGTTTTCAAATAAAAAAAAATTATTTATGATTCGTTGGAACAATAAATGGCGGGCCCGGCCTGGTCAGTACTTAGCCGGGCCGTGGAACTAAAAAGCACTCTCGGATGAAAAAAAATATTATGAAGGGCTCTTTCAATCCTTATTTTTTATAATGTAACATAGTATTATCCTTTTTCAATTGGGAGGAGAGATGGCTGAGTGGACTAAAGCGTCGGATTGCTAATCCGTTGTACGAGTTTTTCGTACCGAGGGTTCGAATCCCTCTCTTTCCGTTTTTGTTGATGACTTGGTATTTTCTTTCGAATTTTTCGCGAGCTCTTTTTATTTTTAATAGTTAAAAATGTGTAATAGATAAAATCCTACTAAGAACATTTTAAAATCAATCAAGGAAAACAAAAACCTTATCTTTTATTCTTCACGTCCAGGATTACGTCCTGGATCATTAGACAGGAATCCGAAAATAAAGAGAGAAACAAAGAATATCACTACCGTGTAAACAAATAGTTTGAGAGTAAGCATTACATAATCTCCAAGATTTTTTTTAGTAAAAAAGAGAATAGATTCTCCGTTTTTATACCGCATACCCTACTATTTTGATTTTTTATTTTGACACCAAGAAATAAAGTGGGGTGATCCAGATTTTTCGCGGTTGTACAAGAATTTCAATATTTGAATTGAGGGTGTAAGACTTATCTGATCTTATCAATTCTTTTCTTTGAATTTTTTTTTTTTCAATAAATCATGAATTTGTCTAGACATTATTAAATTAAAGATATCATCGAAAACTTACAGCAGCTTGCCAAACAAAGGCTAAGAGAAAAAAAAACAGGGGTATTACTGGCATAAAATCTACGATTGGATTTAAAAAAGCGTAGGCCTCGGGCAATTTGGCGACGAAAAAACTACTTGAATAAAGAGCAGAATTAAGACAGATACAGATCAAACTAAATATATTAAGCATAACAAACATTTTGTTCTTGAGGATAATTGTATTTTATTTATTTTGATTGAGTTATTAATAAATTGAGTTTTTTATTATTTTATTATTATAAATATGTTATTATTCATAGAAAAGAAAAATGAATAAAAAGAAAATAAGATAGACCAAAAAACTTTCTTTGATTTGAACTCACCCAATCAAAAATCCTTCAATTCTCAAATCAAAAGAGAATAGAATAAACCATACTTTCATACAATATCTTAATTGAATTATATGTAATGATCAATAAATTCTGTTTAATTCTACGTCTACATGTATAAAAATTCTAGTAATCTATTTTATAGATAATAGATATTTAGACTTGAGTTGACGAACAACCAGTACCAATATTAGTGTTTATTAGTGTCGACTAGAAATGGGGCGTGGCCAAGTGGTAAGGCAACGGGTTTTGGTCCCGCTATTCGGAGGTTCGAATCCTTCCGTCCCAGAACATACCTGACCCACGATCATTTTATTAATCTATAATAAAAAATAAAATATATATCTATTAAAATATATATCTATATCATAATCTATATCATAATAAAATATATCAAAATAAAGATTATCTTTTCGACCAGTCTTCCGTTTAAGAGTATAATATTGTTATAGAATGTGATTCTTATTTCTTTTTTTTTTTTTTATTATTAATCATATCTTTTTCACAAATTTAATCGAGTTCAAATAACACGCATATGAAACGAAATTTTGATTTGTTAAATATTACTGATTTTACAATATGAAATACGAAAAAATAACAACCTAAATCTTCAATCTTTCCTTACATCAGTCTTTTTTTTTTTATTAATCATTGATGGTTTAATCCAATATGGATTTATCTTTCTCTTAATGATGATAAAAAGCGAATGGTACTTACTGTAAAACCTTATGCAAATAATGATATAGGGTAGGAAACTATTCAATCAATTAAATCTTTTTAATGATTTCTTATGAGTTCTTGGTACTCTAAGAAGTGTGAAATTGTTGAATTTATCCTATCACGTTACTTGAAGATAGAGATTCAAAATAACTTGTTTATTCGTGTTTATTTATTCATGTTATGTTAGTTATAATTAAAAAAAAAATTATAAACAATGGGGTTAAATTAATTGAATTCTTGTTGAGACTTCGTCATACATTATCCATTCTTCATATAGAAGAAAAAAGTATAGATTATTATGTACCGACCGAACCGATGATTATTCACGATTCCATAATTGAATCAATTACATACTGGTTCCAAACTGAAGGAATGTTATGGTAAAACTTCGTTTAAAACGATGTGGCAGAAAGCAACGTGCGACTTGAAGGACATGATCAGCTGTGGATTCTTACATCCACCACTTTTTTATATTATATAGGAACGAAAGTGCTCTTGGCTCGACATCATTTGTTCTGTTCCACTGGAACCCTCATTTTTGAGAGTGTTGCCATGTAAATAGTACACGATGGAGCTCGAGTAGAACGTATTGATTAATTTCTCAAGGGCAAGAATCTAAGGTTAGTATCGATCAATAAATTGGAACAACTTCGTAAGTATATTTTAGATATATAAATCTAAAGGATCCAATTCGATAAAATTTAAAAGTTAATTTTGTTGGAATTGGTAAAACTCTTTTGATCAAATCAAAAGTAAAGTGTATTACGTAGGAATCAACCATTCATACGATTCTTTGATAGAAAGAAATCACAAAAAATGGTATGTTGCTGCCGTTTTGAAACGATTTAAAGATCACCGAAGTAATGTCTAAACCCAATGATTCAAGGCAAAGATAAAGATCCTGGAACAAGGAAATACCGTTTTCAATTGTCTCAACAACCAGATCATATTTAAGAATCAAAATAGATTCTAAAGGAGACAGACAAAAAGGGTTAGAGACCACTCAATAAATTTAATACCTAAAAGGTTTCTTTTGAGTTATTTGAGAGTTATTCAACTTGAGTTATGAGGATACAAATAATTTTTTTTTTGGGGGGGGGGGGGAGACTAAGAAAAAGTATTTAAACTAAAATCAATAATATAATGAATTTGATGATTTTATGGATCTATTTGTTATTATGATTCTATACATAGACATAATTTAGAATTTTCTCGAGCCGTACGAGGAGAAAACTTCTTATACGTTTCTAGGGGGGGGGGGAGTATTGTTCATCTATCCCAATGAGCCATTTATCGAATCGTTGCAATTGATGTTCGATCCCGACGAGAGGGAAGAGATCTTCGTAAAGTGGGTTTTTATGACCCGATAAAGAATCAAATCTATTTAAATGTTCCTGCTATTCTATATTTCCTTGAAAAAGGTGCTCAACCTACAGGAACTGTTCATGATATTTCAAAAAGGGCGGGGGTTTTTACGGAACTTCGCCCTAATCAACAAATAAAATTCAATTAATGAAATAAAAAAAATGTGGATGATTTGTATATAGCCTTGTATAACCTTTTTGTTTCTTTGCTATTTCCTCTTTTGTTCTATTTATATCATACTAAATTTATTATTGTTACTATAAAATATAAAAGAGTGTCTTTTATAACGACAAAAATCTATTTATATTTTATTGATATAAATTTTATTGATATATATAAAATAGATAGAAAAAGATTAAGTGAATAAATAAATGAAGT